ATTCCCCCCTCTTTTTGGACCGAATAGACAAACCCACCATTTTTTCTTTTGATATTTCTGAACGTATAAACTTAATTTTGAGAAATGGTATGTGGACAAACACAGAACTAAAAATTGCGGATTCTAAAGAGAAAACTACAGAAGAAAGTGATAAAAAAAGAGAAGAATATAAAAAAGAGGAAACCAAAAGAAAGGAGAAAGGACGTATAGAAATAGCAGAAGCTTGGGATAGTATTTTACTTGCTCAAGTAATAAGAGGTCTTTTGTTAGTAACCCAATCGATTCTTAGAAAATATATTATATTGCCTTCATTGATAATAGTTAAAAACATCGCGCGTATATTATTGTTTCAACTTCCCGAATGGTCCGAGGATTTTAAAGATTGGAATCGAGAAATGCATGTTAAATGCACCTATAATGGCGTTCAATTATCAGAAAAAGAATTTCCAAAAAACTGGTTAACAGACGGTATTCAGATTAAAATACTATTTCCCTTTCGTCTTAAACCTTGGCATAGATCTAACCCACGAGCCCCTTACAATGATCTAATGAAAAATAAAGATTCAAAAAACGATTCTTGTTTTTTAACAATTTTTGGAATGGAAGCCGAATTCCCTTTTGATTCTCCCAGAAAACAACGTTCATTTTTTGAACCCATTTTTAAAGAACTCAAAAAAAAAATTAGAGAATGGAAAAACAAACGCTTTATACTTCTAAAAAATTTTAGAGAAAAAATAAAATTATTTCTAAATGTTTTAAAAGAAATAAAAAAACAGGTCATTAAAAGGATTCTTTTTTTAAAAGAAATAAAAGGGGAACTATCAAAACGAAATCCAATTCTATTATTATTATTTGGATTGAGAAAAAAAAAAGTATATGAATTGAGTAAAACTAAAAAAGAGTTAATAATAAGTAATTCGCGGATTGATGAATCATACATTGAAACTACACCCCAGAATTGGACAAATTATTCGTTGACAGAAAAAAAAATGCAGGATCTAACAGATAGAACAAACACAATCATAAATCAAATAGAAAAAATTAAAAATGAAAAAAGGGGCGGATTTCTAATTTCGGATCGAAATTTTAGTTCTAACAAAATAAGTGATGATGATAAAAGAGTGGAATCACAAAAAAATATTTGGCAGCTAGTAAAAAGAAAAAATGCTCGACTAATACGCAAATCGAATTTTTTTATAAAACTTTTCGGTGAAAGGATATACACAAATATCTTTCTGTGGATCATTCATAGTCCTAGGATCAATACACAACCATTTCTTGAATTAATAAAAAAAATTATTAATAAATACATTACCAATAATGAAACAAATCAAGAAAAAATGGATAAAACAAATCAAAGTTTAAGTCACTTTATTTCGACTATAAAAAAGGCAGTATATAATACGACTGTTAGTAATAATAATTCAAATACTTTTTGTGACTTATCCTACTTTTCACAAGCCTATGTATTTTACAAACTTTCACAAACCCAATTCGTTAATTTCGATTTTTATAAGTTAAAATCTGTCTTTCAATATAATGGAGCCGCTCCGTTTATTAAGAATGAAATAAGGGATTATTTTGTTGTAACACAAGAACTTTTTCTTTCTCAATTAAGACATAAAAATCATCATAATTCTGGAATAAATCAATGGATAAATTGGTTAAAGAATCATTATCAATATGATATATCTCACATTAGGTGGTCTATACTAGTACCAAAAAAATGGCGAAATAGATTCAATCATCACTGGATGAATCAAAATAAGGATTTAGACAACTCATCTAAAAAAATTAAATTCAGTTCTTACGAAAAACGAAAATTTTTTGAAACGGCTCCATTACTGAATGAAAAAAAGAATTTTAAAAAACAATATAGATATGATTGGTTAGCATATAAATCTATTAATTCTGAAAATCCGAAGTGCTCTTCAATTTATGAATTATCATTACATGTAAAAAATAATCAAGAGGTTTTTTCGAATTCCAACACAAATAAAAAAAAATATTTTTATATGATGGACAGTATTCCTATTATCCCTATCAATAATGATCGAATACAAGATGATATTAGAGATATGGATAAAAATTCGGATAGAAAATATTTTGATTGGAGAATTATCCATTTTTGTCTTAGAAACAAAATAGATATCGAAGCTTGGATCAATATTGATACTGACTCAAGCAGTAATAAAAAATCTACTAAGGCTAATAACTATCAAATAATTGATAAAATAAAAAAGAAAAATTTTTTTTATCTTACAATTCATCAAGATCAAGAAATAAAATTATCCAATCCTAAAATATTTTTGGATTGGATGGGAATGAATGAAGAAATATTAAATGGCCCCATATCAAATCTTGAACGTTGGTTCTTCCCAGAATTTTTGATATTTTACAATTTGTATAAAACTAAACCGTGGGTTATACCAAAAAAATTCCTTCTTTCAGATTCTAATATAAATGAAAAAGCTACTGATATTGAAAACAAAAGTATTGCCGTAAATAAAAAAAAGGATACTTTTATATTACTATCCTCAAATGAAAAAGAATCTCGTGAATTAAAAAAACGAGATAAAGAACAAAAAGAATATGTGGACGAAGCAAATCTTGAATTTACTCTTTCAAACCAAGAAAAATATGTTGAAGAATATTATATGGACTCGGACATGAGAAAACATAATAATAAAAAACAATACAAGAACAATACAAAAGCAAAAGCTGAGTTTGATTTTTTACTAAAAAGGTATTTGCATTTTCAATTGCGATTGGATGATATTTTAAATAAAAAAATAATTAATAACATAAAAATATATTGTCTCCTGCTTAGACTGATAAATCCACGAGAAATAACTATATCCTCTATTCAAAGAGGCGAAATGAGTCTTGATATTCTGATGATTCAAAAAAATTTAACTCTTACGGAATTCATCAAAAGAGGAATTTTGATTATTGAACCAATTCGTCTATCTATAAAAAATGATGGGCAATTTATTATGTATCAAACCATTGGTATTTCATTGGTTAATCAAAGTAAACACAAAATTAATCAAAAATCCCGAGAAAAAACTAATGTTGATAAGAATTATGATGAAGTCATTACCAAATATAAAAAGATGATTGGAAATAGAGATAAAAATAATTATGATTTGTTTGTTCCTGAAAACCTTTTATCACCAAGACTTCGGAGAGAATTTAGAATTCTGATTTGTTTCAATTCTAGTAATAGAAATGATATGGATAAAAATTCAGCATCGGTGAATAGGAATAAGGTAAACCATAAGGTTTTGGATAAAAGCAAAGAAAATAAACTTATTAAATTAAAGTTATTTCTATGGCCCAACTATCGATTAGAAGATTTAGCTTGTATGAATAGGTATTGGTTTGATAGCAACAACGGCAGTCGTTTCAGTATGGTAAGGATACATATGTATCCCCGATTGAAAATTAATTAATTTAATTTATTATATAGTAATTTTTGACTATCTTTCCCATATCGCAACGGGTCTATGACGACAAAAAGGTGAACACATTCATTGTCTTACATTCCATTCTGATACATGATATTAATTCAATGCCATATCAATTCGATCTATAAAAGAAATGAATGAATAAAACATTCTAATTTTAACACTACCTTTTTGTATTTTGGGAGTACGTAAAACAATCAGCCTTTTGTATACCTTTTCAAATCAAATTTTTAAATTAAAATAGGATTGATTTAATCAAATTCTAAATTAAAGCGAAATTAAGATTATTGTCTATATCAAACTAAAACAAGTAACATTATTATTACTGATCAATAAAGATATCTATCAATCAAAATATCTTAAAATAAAAAAAGGGAGTTTCGTTTTATGGTAAAAAATTCATTCATCTCGGCTATTTCACAAGAAGAAAAAGAAGAAAACAGGGGTTCCGTTGAATTTCAAATATTTAGTTTCACCAATAGGATACGAAGACTTACTTCACATTTACAATTACACAAAAAAGACTATTTATCTCAGAGAGGTTTGCGTAAAATTTTGGGAAAACGCCAACGACTTCTATCTTATTTGTCAAAGAAAAATAGAATAGGTTATAAAGAATTAATTAATCGGTTGAATATTCGGGAATCAAAAACTCGTTAATTTGAAGAAATTTTTTGAATTATTTGATTTATTAGATCTTGAATTTTAATGAACTTTTTTCGTTTTCAGCAATTCATGAAAGAATGAATTAAGGAAAAACCTATGAATATACCAGCTACAAGAAAAGACCTCATGGTAGTCAATATGGGTCCCCAACACCCATCAATGCATGGTGTTCTTCGACTTATCATTACTCTAGATGGTGAAGATGTTATTGACTGTGAACCAATATTGGGTTATTTACATCGAGGGATGGAAAAGATTGCGGAAAACCGAACAATTATACAATATTTGCCTTATGTAACACGTTGGGATTATTTAGCTACTATGTTCACAGAAGCAATAACGGTAAATGGACCGGAACAGCTGGGAAATATTCAAGTACCTAAAAGAGCCAGCTATATCAGAATAATTATGTTGGAGTTGAGTCGTATAGCTTCGCATCTATTATGGCTTGGCCCTTTTATGGCGGATATTGGTGCACAGACTCCTTTTTTCTATATTTTCAGAGAAAGAGAATTAGTATATGATCTATTCGAAGCTGCCACCGGTATGAGAATGATGCATAATTATTTTAGGATCGGGGGGGTAGCGGCTGATCTTCCTCATGGCTGGATAGATAAATGTTTGGATTTCTGCGATTATTTTTTAATAAGGGTTGCTGAATATCAACAACTTATTACACGCAATCCTATTTTTTTAGAACGAGTCGAGGGTGTAGGCATTATTGGTCGAGAGGAAGTAATCAATTGGGGTTTATCAGGACCAATGCTGCGAGCGTCCGGAATACAATGGGATCTTCGTAAAGTGGATCAGTATGAATGTTATGACGAATTTGATTGGGAAGTACAGTGGCAAAAAGAGGGGGATTCATTGGCTCGTTATCTAGTACGAATTGGTGAAATGACGGAATCCATAAAAATTATTCAACAGGCTCTTGAAGGAATTCCGGGGGGGCCATATGAGAATTTAGAAATCCGATACTTTGATAGAGAAAGAAATCCAGAATGGAATGATTTTGAATATCGCTTTATTAGTAAAAAACCTTCCCCGACATTTGAATTGCCAAAACAAGAACTTTATGTACGAGTCGAAGCTCCAAAAGGGGAATTAGGGATTTTTCTGATAGGGGATCGGAGTGGTTTTCCTTGGAGATGGAAAATCCGACCGCCAGGTTTTATTAATTTGCAAATTCTTCCTCAGTTAGTTAAAAGAATGAAATTGGCTGATATTATGACAATACTAGGTAGTATAGATATCATTATGGGAGAAGTTGATCGTTAAAATGATAATTGATACACTAGAAGTACAAGATATCGATTCTTTTTCTAGAATGGAATTTTTAAGAGAATTCTATGGAATTATATGGTTACTTATTCCTATTTTGACTGTTGTATTGGGAATTACACTAGGCGTACTGGTAATTGTATGGTTAGAAAGAGAAATATCCGCGGGAATACAACAACGTATTGGACCCGAATACGCCGGCCCTTTAGGAATTCTTCAAGCTCTAGCAGATGGGACAAAACTTCTTTTCAAAGAGAATCTTTTTCCATCTAGAGGGGATACTCGTTTATTCAGTATCGGTCCATCTATAGCAGTTATATCTATTTTAGTAAGCTTTTTAGTAGTTCCATTTGGTTATCGCCTTGTTTTAGCGGATCTCAATATTGGGGTTTTTCTATGGATTGCCATTTCAAGTATTGCTCCCATTGGACTTCTTATGTCAGGGTACGGGTCAAATAATAAATATTCCTTTTTAGGTGGTCTACGAGCTGCTGCTCAATCAATTAGTTATGAAATACCATTAACCTTATGTGTGTTATCAATATCTCTACGTGTGATTCGTTGATATATAGACATAAACCTTTCTTGACTCTTCCTTTCTAGTAAAGCGATGGTATGCGTTGAGTAGAATTAGATATCTTCATTTTTTTTATTCCTTATTCGAATTGAAGAATTAAATAAAATAGTTATATGAGTGAAAGAAAACAGCTTATATATATTATATAATTTAGAATATATAAATTAGCAGTAAAACATTGAGTCTCATTTTCCATGTATAAGAGTTAAAGAGTTAAGCGAAAATAAAAATAAACATAAGAAATCGTTTATCCCAAGATTGGTTGATTAGTCATCCTGACTTGAAGCGGGCTCAAAAGATCAACCGTATTTAATTTTCACTATCATTTGTATGTATTAACTTAACATACATGTATTATCCTAGCGGGGGGTTGAACAAAAACGAGTGGGTGGTTAGAAACACCAAGATATGTAACGGATTTGTAATGGAAATAGAAATTGTGTAAATTATCCAAAAGGGCTTTTTTACATAATAAACGAACAACGAATACTAATTGGGGCTTAAAGTTGGTAGAAATTATTAGGTAGTACTCCCCAAGGCATGATTCCAATCCAGAGTACACTCCTATCCACCGATTAAATACATAACTATTTGGAACGAATAAATCCTTTATTTTGTAAGCCCTCTTTTTTTTTTAAGAAATAGAAAGAAGAATAGAAACGAAAAAAAAAAAAGAGAAAGAAAACCGGTTCCAATAAAAAAAATATCTTTTTTATACTTTTCCGTATTCCTATATATATATAGAATATGTATCATAATTCATGAATTAATAGGGAACGCTTTTTCGTAAGTAAAAAATCCGGGTTAGTTATATTTTTACAAGAAGTATTTTATTGAAGATTAAGTTATTACTCAATAAAGAAGAATTGAAATTCTTAAAGAAGGAGTGAGATCAATTCAAAAGTACTTTAGTTTTATTATTTTATTATTAATATAATAATTATAACAGACAGAATTCTATCGGTCTAATTTTGGTCCGTCCAATAAAGTTTGACCTTATTCATCCTATAAACATATGAAGATAAAAGAATAGTTAAGGTCTTTAGATTTATTTATGGCCTTCAAGGAGCCGTATGAGTTGAAAATCTCATGTACGGTTCTGTAATAGCGACGGTAACAGTGATGATATCACCGACTATGATTATCTAACAGTTCAAGTACTATTGATATAGTTGAGGCGCAATCAAAATACGGTTTTTGGGGGTGGAATTTGTGGCGTCAACCTATAGGGTTTATCATTTTTCTCATCTCTTCCCTAGCAGAATGTGAGAGATTACCTTTTGATTTACCAGAAGCAGAAGAAGAATTAGTAGCAGGTTATCAAACCGAATACTCGGGTATTAAATTTGGTTTATTTTATGTTGCTTCTTATCTAAACCTATTAGTTTCTTCATTATTTGTAACAGTTCTTTACTTCGGGGGTTGGAATATCTTTATTCCAGACATATATGTTTCTGAGTTTTTTGAAATAAATAAACTGGGTGGAGTCTTTGGAGCAACGATTGGTATCTTTATTACATTAACTAAAACGTATTTGTTCTTATTCATTCCTATCACAACAAGGTGGACTTTGCCTAGGCTAAGAATGGACCAACTATTAAATCTTGGATGGAAATTTCTTTTACCGATCTCTCTCGGTAATCTATTATTAACAACTTCTTCCCAACTCTTTTCGCTGTAAAGAAATAGTCTATATTCACTATTTGTCTCAAACAAGAGAAATAAACAAACAATTATTCATATATATTCGCGATATGTTTTCTATGGTAACTGGGTTCATGAATTATGGTCAACAAACAGTACGGGCTGCAAGGTACATTGGTCAAAGTTTTATAATTACTTTATCTCATGCAAATCGTTTACCCGTAACTATTCAATATCCTTATGAAAAATTAATCACCGCGGAGCGCTTCCGTGGTCGAATTCATTTTGAATTTGATAAATGTATTGCTTGTGAAGTATGTGTTCGTGTATGTCCTATAGATCTACCCGTTGTTGATTGGAAATTAGAAACAGATATTCGAAAGAAACGATTACTTAATTACAGTATTGATTTCGGAATCTGTATATTTTGTGGTAATTGTGTTGAGTATTGTCCAACAAATTGTTTATCAATGACTGAAGAATATGAACTTTCTACTTATGATCGTCATGAACTAAATTATAACCAAATTGCTTTAGGTCGTTTACCAATGTCAGTAATTGACGATTATACAATTCGAACAATTTTTAATTCTACTCAAATAAAAAAAAAGTAAACTTCTTGATTACCGAAAAATTTCCAATTCCTTTAACAATACTAAAGTTCGGGTTTAATCTAATTTAAAGAAATTTGGAGTTCTTTCATTTTGTTTGGTCAATAATAAAAATTTAATATATTGATTGGTTGATAAGAATCGAGTCTGAATTTTGATTGAAAATTTATTAATTAAATTAATATATCTGTATATATTTCGAAATAAAAAATTTCGAATTAGAACTATTCCTTCAGATTAAGATAAAGAATAAAATTAGCCCAATAAAATAATTGTACCTACATTTAGTCACATCTCTTAGGATTTAATTAGTAATTTCAAAAAAAAAACCTCTGGTCGGGTCTCAATAAAGTCATGAAAAACATTTAGATTTATTTATCTTTTATTTTACATATAATGGATTTGCCTGGACCAATACACGACTTTCTTTTAATCTTTCTGGGATCGGGTCTTATAATAGGAGGTATAGGTGTAGTATTATTTACCAACCCTATTTATTCTGCCTTTGCGTTAGGGCTGGTTCTTGTTTGTATATCATTATTCTATATTCTTTTAAACTCCTATTTTGTAGCTGCTGCACAACTTCTTATTTACGTGGGAGCTATAAACGTTTTAATTGTATTTGCTGTGATGTTTATGAATGGTTCAGAATATTACAACGATTTTAATCTTTGGACTGTGGGGGCTGGGATTACTTTGCCTGTTTGTACAAGTATTTTTGTTTTGCTAATGATTACTATTACAGATACGTCATGGTACGGGATTATTTGGACTACAAGATCAAACCAAATTATAGAGCAAGATTTGATAAGTAATAGTCAACAAATTGGAATTCATTTATCAACAGATTTTTTTCTTCCATTTGAATTCATTTCGATAATTCTTTTAGTCGCTTTAATAGGCGCAATTGCCGTAGCGCGCCAATAAAAAATCTCTAGAATTAGCAACAGTAATCAAAATTAAACTATGTTCTATGTTATTACATTTTTTTTATCTTAAAAATTTAAAATTGGTTATGTCTAAAAGTAAAAATAATTTTTTTATGTAATTTATTACAAAAAAAATATATTCCTTTTTTACTCACTTTATTTTATATTCGAGTCAATTAAATCCATTGAATTGTTGTTCAGTTCATATTGAAATGAATCAAATAAAAATTGATCAGGAGTTAGTCAATGATGCTCGAGCATGTACTTGTTTTGAGTGCCTACTTATTTTCTCTCGGTATCTATGGCTTGATCACGAGCCGAAATATGGTTAGAGCCCTTATGTGTCTTGAACTTATACTAAATGCGGTTAATATAAATTTCGTAACATTTTCTGATTTTTTTGATAACCGGCAATTAAAAGGAAATATTTTCTCCATTTTTGTTATAGCTATTGCCGCCGCTGAAGCAGCTATTGGACTGGCTATTGTTTCGTCAATTTATCGTAACAGAAAATCAACTCGTATCAATCAATCGAATTTGTTGAATAAGTAGTATTAATCATAGAAATTATAATATTTATAAATTCGAATTAACACGACCATACATTAAATTGAATTCAAAATGTAAGAAATCAAAGTATCTTGGCTCTATCACACGAGTCGATCCAGAAGTAAATTGCTTCCAAATTTATCATAAATTATTGATTCATCTGGTGTTTAAATATATGATTTATTTACAAGTTTACTAGATAGAAAATTTTTGACGTTTAAAAATTTATACAATGTCACATTCAGTAAAGATTTATGATACGTGTATAGGGTGTACTCAATGTGTGCGAGCTTGCCCAACGGATGTATTGGAAATGATACCTTGGGACGGATGTAAAGCTAAGCAAATCGCTTCTGCTCCAAGAACAGAGGACTGTGTCGGTTGTAAGAGATGTGAATCCGCCTGTCCAACCGATTTCTTGAGTGTTCGCGTTTATTTATGGCATGAAACAACTCGCAGTATGGGTCTAGCTTATTAATATGTTCCAGAAAACCCTACTCGAATACATTTGATTTTTTTACCTTTACCGACAAAAACCCGCGCTCAAAATATAGTTATTTCGAGCACGGGTTTTTCTGGTCCAAGTTTATTTTGTTTTTACTATGAATAATTTTCCTTGGTTAACACTAATTGTAGTTTTGCCAATATCCGCGGGTTCCTTAATTTTCTTTCTTCCTCATAGAGGAAATAAGGTAATAAGGTGGTATACTTTATGTATATGCATAATGGAACTACTTTTAACAACCTATGCATTCGGTTATCGTTTCCAATTGGATGATCCGTTAATGCAACTAACGGAGAATTATAAATGGATCGATTTTTTTAATTTTTACTGGAGATTGGGAATAGATGGAATTTCTATAGGACCCATTTTACTGACAGGATTTATTACAACTTTAGCTACTTTAGCGGCTTGGCCCGTTACTCGAGATTCCCGACTATTCCATTTCCTAATGTTAGCAATGTATAGCGGTCAAATAGGACCATTTTCTTCGCAAGACCTTTTACTTTTTTTCATCATGTGGGAGTTAGAATTAATTCCCGTTTATCTACTTCTAGCGATGTGGGGGGGAAAGAAACGTTTGTATTCAGCTACAAAATTTATTTTGTACACTGCCGGAGGTTCTATTTTTTTATTAATAGGAGTTCTGGGTATTGGTTTATACGGCTCCAATGAACCGACATTAAATTTTGAAACATCAGCTAATCAATCATATCCTGTAGCACTGGAAATAATATTCTATATTGGATTTCTTATTGCTTTTGCTGTCAAATCACCGATCATACCCCTACATACATGGTTACCAGACACTCATGGAGAGGCACATTATAGTACTTGTATGCTTTTAGCTGGAATCTTATTAAAAATGGGAGCGTATGGGTTGATTCGAATCAATATGGAATTATTACCCCACGCCCATTCTCTATTTTCTCCCTGGTTGATGATAGTCGGCACAATTCAAATTATCTATGCAGCTTTAACATCTCCTGGCCAGCGTAATTTAAAAAAAAGAATAGCCTATTCTTCTGTATCTCATATGGGTTTCATAATTATAGGAATTAGTTCTATAAGCGATACAGGGCTCAACGGGGCCGTTTTACAAATAATTTCTCACGGATTTATTGGCGCTGCGCTTTTTTTCTTGGCAGGAACCAGTTATGATAGAATACGACTTGTTTATCTCGACGAAATGGGTGGAATGGGTATCTCAATTCCAAAAATATTCACGACTTTCAGTATCTTATCAATGGCTTCACTTGCATTACCGGGCATGAGCGGTTTTGTTGCCGAATTGGTAATTTTTTTTGGAATACTTACTAGCCAAAAATATCTTGTAATGACAAAAATATTAATTACTTTGGTAATGGCAATTGGAATGATATTAACTCCTATTTATTCATTATCTATGTTACGTCAGATATTCTATGGATATAAGCTTTTTAATGCCCAAAATTCTTATTTTTTTGATTCTGGTCCGCGAGAGCTATTTATTTCGATTTCTATCCTTTTACCTGTAATAAGTATTGGGATTTATCCCGATTTCGTTTTCTCATTATCCGTTGACAAGGTCGAAGCTATTCTATCAAATTTTTTTTATAGATAGTTTTTATCAACAAATAAAAATTAAAAATACTTTTTTTTTTATCGTTCATTGTACAAAAAAGGTTTTTTATTATTTTAAGTTAAATAAATTTTAAGTTAAATAAAAAGTTGGTATTATAACCATATAACCAGATATTTTTTACATTTTCTAGAACCATTTGAATCAAGTAATATAAATAGAATGATTCAAATGGTTCTTGATGGTTTATATAAGGGTTTCATATATATACGTATGCTTCCCCAGTCTTCTGGTTGTTAAGTACTTTATGGTAGTGTAAATGAACCATAACTATGCAACCCTATTCCTAATAGATTAACCCCAAAATAGCATATCCAAATTATAAGAAAGCCCATTGAAGCCACAATTGCTGAATTTAAAGTTTCATAATTTTTATTTGTTCTAATATGTAAATAAATCGCAAATATGGTCCAAGTAATAAATGCCCAAGTCTCTTTTGGATCCCAATTCCAATAGGATCCCCATGCTTCATTAGCCCATACTGCTCCCGAAAGAATACCTATGGTTAAAAGTATAAATCCTAAACTAATAATCCGATAACTCCATCGATCCAATTGTTGAATTAATTGATATCTGTAATAATTCTGAGAAGAAATCAAAGAAGTGTTTTGTAACACATTGTTTCTTTCATTCACGTATTCAATCTCACCAAAGGAAAATGACTCAGTTAATAAATTATTGCTTTTACTAAAAATCCTTATAAATTTTCGAAATGTAATGATTATAAGAGCTAGTGATAATAATGATCCACACAAAAGAGCTGCATAGCTCAACACCATCATACTTACGTGCATCATTAACCAATGCGATTGGAGAGCCGGTACTAATATTGTGGATTGATGCATTTCATTTAAAAAACCCGAAGTAGTGAAACCCTGAGTAAAAATAACACTTGGTGCCGTTATTGCGCTTAAATGGGTTTGCTGTTTTTTAAAATAAGGAATCATATGAATAATGGAAAAACCCCACGATAGGAAAATTAATGATTCATATAAATCACTTAATGGTAAATGTCCAAAATAAATACAACGAGTAACTAATAATCCTGTTATGCAGAAAAAAGTAGCGATCATACCCTTTTCTGATGAATCATAAAGTCCTACGATTTCATCGACAAATAAAGTTATCAAATAAATTGTAATTACAATTGAAATGATCGAAAAGGATATATGAGTTAATATATGCTCTAAAGTTGAAAATATCATAAATTTTATTAAAAGGGGAGCCTAAATTATAGGAATTGAAATAGCGAATTTAATTTATTAAATTTATTATAGGGCTTATTCTTTTAGAAAAAGCCATGCCGCCACTCGGACTCGAACCGAGATGCTCTAGCACTGCTTCCTAAGAGCAGCGTGTCTACCGATTTCACCATAGCGGCTTATTCGAAATCATAATAACCTAGTTTTATTCAATTGTCGAGATTCAGGGAATTTATTCTATTCTATATTTTTTTTTTAGGAAACAGTAAAATCGATAATTAAAAATTTGTTATGGGGCGTTTAATCTAAACGTTTTCATTAAAAAATTATTTTATCTATTGTTTGATTATTTATTTTATATTTTAGAGTATTCCCTTTTTTACTATGAAGTAACAATGGGTTTTTTAGTTTCGTAGTTTATTACTTTATGATCTTATGAAAATAAGACGGAACATTTGTAACTAGATAGTTTTTAGTTCTATACATGGATCGAACTAAAAAAATGGATTATCGAGTCAAGTCGATGGGGAGGGTGAGAATCCCCATCTTGAAAATGATAAAACATACCAAAACAAAAGGTGAAACCTTGTACTTGCGTTTATTTCTTTTTCAAACAAAAAAATACCGTTTTAGATTGTTATTGATCAGGTTAAAACATTAGAGAATTCAAATAATTTTTTTTTTTATGAAATAGTAATTTAGATTATTCCCTATTATTTTAAAATTAATATTATAGTCTTGATAACTTTAAAATTTTATAAAAAAACTTTAGAAATACATTCTAATAAAAATTAAACCTATTTATTTAGTTGATTATTTATTTGTCACACAAAAAAAACTTTTTGAATTACCAGTAGAAAGCGATTTTGCTAATGAAAAAGCTTTCAATGCTGCCCAATACCCTTTTCTTTTCCAAATATTTTTACGAATACGTTTTTTTGAACTCGAGGTGCGCTTTTTTGGAACTGCCATTTTAAAATTATAATAGGTTCATCGGTTGGATGTGAAAGACATCTATAAACATTAGTTAATGATTGGGAATAACCTAATCAAACTTCAATAAATGGGTTTGTTTTTTTATGAAAAATAGGTTTTATAAGTTAAGTTATGGGCCCTATGATTCCTATTAACTACCCTTTTTCTATCATTATTTATCCTTGCTCTATGGGTATAAATAAATTATTGTAATACGTAATAATTATATCTAAATTGCAATTTTTCTTTTTTATCTTCATAAAATTTTATTTTCATATTAATAATTTAATTCAATATTAACAATATTAATAATAAATTTATTAATATTGAATTTAAAGGATATATTTGTTTTTCACTCGTAATTTCTTTATATCATTTGACTAACCCCTATTCTTCATCTTCATTTGAAATATTTGTAGTCGTTTGGAAAGATTACGAAAATTAAGGCTGGTAAATCCTATTTAAATTTGATTTTATATATTTTAATCTTTTTATTAATCGACTGCTTTCAAAAGAACAGAAATAAGAACTAGTGAATCAGAAACAATTAATTAAGATAATTTTTTTTTTATGGAATATACATATCAATATTCATGGATCATACCGTTCATTCCACTTCCAGTTCCTATGTTAATAGGAGCAGGGCTTCTACTTTTTCCAACGGCAACTAAAAATCTTCGACGTATGTGGGCTTTTCCGAGTGTTTTATTATTAAGTATAGTTTTGTTTTTTTCAGCCCATTTTTTTATTCAGCAACTAAATAACAATTCTGTCTATCAATATGTATGGTCTTGGACTATCAATAATGATTTTTCTTTAGAGTTCGGCTCCTTGGTTGATCCACTTACTTCTATTATGTCAATATTAATCACTAGTGTTGGGGTTCTGGTTCTTATTTATAGTGACAATTATATGTCTCATGATCGGGGATATGTAAGATTTTTTGCTTATATGAGTTTTTTCAATACTTCAA